AAAAATCTTGCAGAATCAAAAGTCGCTTTAGTCTATGGTCAAATGAATGAACCGCCGGGAGCTCGTATGAGAGTTGGTTTGACTGCCCTAACCATGGCGGAATATTTCCGGGATGTTAATGAACAAGATGTGCTTTTATTCATCGACAATATCTTTCGTTTCGTCCAAGCGGGGTCGGAGGTATCCGCCTTATTGGGCAGAATGCCTTCCGCAGTAGGTTATCAACCTACCCTTAGTACAGAAATGGGTTCTTTGCAAGAAAGAATTACTTCTACCAAAGAGGGATCCATAACTTCGATCCAAGCAGTATATGTACCTGCAGACGATTTGACGGACCCTGCCCCTGCGACGACATTTGCACATTTAGATGCGACTACCGTACTATCAAGAGGATTAGCTGCCAAAGGCATTTATCCAGCGGTGGATCCCTTAGATTCAACATCAACTATGTTACAACCTCGAATCGTTGGAGAGGAACATTATGAAATTGCGCAAAGAGTTAAGCAAACTTCACAGCGTTACAAGGAACTTCAGGACATTATAGCTATCCTTGGGTTGGACGAATTATCCGAAGAAGATCGTTTAACTGTAGCAAGAGCACGAAAAATTGAACGTTTCTTATCACAACCCTTCTTTGTGGCAGAAGTCTTTACTGGTTCTCCAGGAAAGTATGTTGGTCTTGCGGAAACAATCAAGGGGTTTCAACTGATCCTTTCCGGAGAATTAGACAGTCTTCCCGAGCAGGCCTTTTATTTAGTGGGTAACATCGATGAAGCTACCGCGAAAGCTATGAACTTAGAAGTGGAGAGCAATTTGAAGAAATGACCTTAAATCTTTGTGTACTAACTCCGAATCGAATTGTCTGGGATTCAGAAGTGAAAGAGATCATTTTATCTACAAATAGTGGCCAAATTGGCGTATTACCAAACCACGCCCCTCTTGCCACGGCCGTAAATACAGATCTTTTGAGAATACGCGTCGACGACCAATGGTTGACAATGGCCCTGATGGGTGGTTTCGCTAGAATAAGTAATAATGAGATCACCATTTTAGGAAATGATGCAGAGATGAGTACTGACATTGATCCGCAAGAAGCTCAACAAGCTCTTGAAATAGCTGAAGCTAACTTAAGTAAAGCAGAGGGTAAGAGACAAACAATTGAAGCGAATCTAGCTCTCAGACGAGCTAGGACACGAGTAGAGGCTTTAAATGTTATTTCCTACTAGTCAACAAAACAATAATCCGTATTTGTGATTCTGTATTATACTGTATTATATTATATAATAATTATACTGTATTATATTATATAATAATTATACTGTATTATATAATACACCACACACCACATTTTCTGTTTGCCAATTGAGCACAATCAAGTGTAATCTGATACAACGAAAAAAATAGGTAGAACTTATTAGATATCCGGAATAAAAAAAAAATAGGATGATATCTAATAAGTTCTACCTACAAAAGAACAATATAGAAAAAGTTCTACTAATAACTAATATCTACTAATAACTAATATTAGTACTACCTAATTACTACCTAAAGTACTTCTTAATCTTAATATAGTACCTCTCTCTTAATTTGAATATAGTACTTATATATTACTTTATATTAATATTACTTCTAGAATTAGAATAAGTTCTACCTACTATTGGATTTGAACCAATGACTCCTGCCGTATGAAAGCAATACTCTAACCACTGAGTTAAGTAGGTCATTTATTACCACACCCCAAAAAGAACCCATTGCTTCAGGAATTATAGGTGGAATAGTATTTTTAAGCAATACTAATCTGTTAAGGATAATATAGATCAGAGAGTTATCATGTGGAATTTTTGAATATCCATCTTGACAAGAAATTCTCTATATGTTAAGATGTCTATGCCAAGGGCTATAGCTCAGTTAGGTAGAGCACCTCGTTTACACGTGCGCCAATACTTTTCAAAGGAGTATGCAATGAACACAATTGATCTTATTGAGAAATCGATGTCTTACTCTATAGATTCGAGAGAACAATAGCCTGACAAATAGGTCCGATTCCGGTGCGAATTCTGTTGCCAAATCAAATAGAACCCGTCATTCATTTGATAGTTGATAAGGTAAATATCCAGTCAATTCAATGCTAGGCATAATGAGTATAAGGGCCTCAAAAAACCTCTTTTCGTCCTATGAGCTTTAAGGTGTATGAAGTATCATATTCGACTCTTGCAGCGGAGCGCGATAGAGACTCCATTTAACTTAGGTTAATTTAGGCCGAAAGCAGACCTAAGTCAAGGCAAACCCCTCTTTGAAACACTTTGGTATTGCTCCTAGATCAGAATACAAATAATAAATCAGAGTGCATGGAGCCATTTCATTATCTTCCTATAAAGAAAAATATGGCGGACTAACTGATCTTTAGATCAGTTGATGAAAGAGCCCAATGCAATAAAATGCATGTTGGGTCTTTGAAACAGTTCAAATCATTTCGATAATAACAAGTTTGATCTGTTTT